TTGGGCACCAGACGAATCGGTGATTAGACCATAAAGTTTTGTTAGAAATCTATTTCTGATCTGTTCATGAGATAGGCCCAAGATACTTTGATCTGTTATCTTTCATCAAACATGGTCATATCAGTCAATACACGTTTTGCTAATCTATAAATGAATTATAATTATATATAATAAAGAAATAAAACGTATAATACTCCTCTCTTATTCCTAATCCATGCTTATGATCCGTTGATCCATAACGTGAGCCGGGTGTCTATTTACTTCTACAGAGTGACATAACGTATATGTCTTTATATATTTGAGTAAAGGTTCCGACTATTTTTATTTATTCAATAAATTTGATTGATTGATACGAGTTGATTTTCTGTTACGATAGATTGAAGAAACAATAGCTGGTCCAATAGCTGCTTCGGCGGCTGCAATAGCGATAACAAAGATCGAGAAAATGTCTCCCTTTAATTGGCGACTATCAAATAAATCAGAAAATGTTACGAGATTCATATTAACAGCATTCAGTATAAGTTCAAGACACATAAGTGCTCTAACCATGTTTCGACTTGTGATCAATCCATAGATACCAATAGAAAATAAATAGGCACTTAAAACAAGTACATGCTCGAGCATCATTGACCAACTCCTCGTCAATCTCGATTCATTTCAATATAAACAACAATTCAACTGATTCGATTAATTAAATTAGAAGATTCTACTGAATAGAATTCAATTATCAATCTATCTAATATATATAGGAAATATAGTACCAAAAAAGACACTGAAATGGGTCGTCGAACTAACAAAAACTTTTCAATATGTCTCATGAACAATATTCCAATTTAGGGTGGACAGATGCGATAACAATTACACGGAGGAAGACCTTATTTGCTTTGCTTTATTTTTTTTTTATTTGGTTGGTTTGTTATTTCCAATTCTAAGTATCTATTCTCGGCGAGCCATAGCAATTGCGCCCACTAAGGAAACTAAAAGGATTATAGAAATAAGTTCAAATGGAAGATAAAAATCTGTTGATAAATGAATCCCAATCTGTTGAACATTACTTGTCAGGTCCTGTTCTATGATCTGGTTTGATCTTGTAGTCCAAATAATCCCGTACCATGACGTGTTTGGGATAGTAGCAATTAGTGAAAAAAAAATACTTGTACAAACTAGCGAAGTGAATCCATCTCCGACAGTCCAAAAATGAAAATAATTGTAATATTCTGAACCATTCATAAACATCACAGCAAATAAGATTAAGACATTTATGGCTCCCACGTAAATAAGTAGCTGCGCAGCAGCTACAAAATAAGAGTTCGATGGAATATAAAATAAAGATATACAAACAAGAACCAATCCCAACGAAAAGGCAGAATAAATTGGATTGGTAAGTAATACCACTCCTAGACCTCCTACTATAAGACCTGATCCCAGAGATACTAAAAGAATATCATGTATTGGCGCAGGTAAATCCATTATGTGTTAAATAAGCGATAAATAAGTCAAAATATCTCATGATCTTACTGGTCGGGAAAAAGTAGGTTATCCTTTTTTATATCTAATAGTTCTTACCCCAGCGTGGTGTGGGTTTATGTAGATAGAGTTAATCAATTGAACGGGCCAATCTTGCTTTTGTCTTTAGTCGAACCAGAGTTCGTAATTTCAGATTATTAATTAAAAAATAAGGGCTATGGCTATAATGGCTATATATATTTATATATTCCAAAAGTAGTTATAATCCTCACAAATCTAGTTATTATTTGTCTAACATGAAAGAAACTTACCTACTTTCGATCAAAACTTAGTCTTATTTTGAATTTAATTGGTAATCGTTCTTGAATCAAGGGGTTTATCCATAGATATTTTGATTTGAGTTGAGTTCATAATTGTTCGAACTGTGTAATCTCCAATTACAGACATTGGTAACCGACCCAAAGCAATTTGATTATAATTTAATTCGTGACGATCGTAGGTGGAAAGTTCATATTCTTCAGTCATTGATAAACAGTTTGTGGGGCAATACTCCACGCAATTACCACAAAATATACAGATTCCAAAATCAATGCTATAATTAAGCAATCGTTTCTTTCTAATATCTGTTTCTAATCGCCAATCAACAACAGGTAGATCTATCGGACATACGCGAACACATACTTCACAAGCAATGCATTTATCAAATTCAAAGTGGATTCGCCCACGGAAACGCTCTGATGTGATCGATTTTTCATAAGGATATTGAATAGTTACAGGTAAACGATTTGCGTGAGATAAGGTAATCATGAAACTTTGACCAATGTATCTTGCAGCTCGTACTGTCTGTTGACCATAATTCATGAACCCAGTCACCATAGGAAACATATATCGTGAATATCCATGAATAATTTGATGTTTCTTTCTCTTGCTTGAGAGAGGATAAGAATCTGGAATATCCTATTCTGTTACAGCGAAACAAGTTGGGAAGAAGTTGTCAATAATAGATTACCGAGAGCAATAGGTAAAAGAGATTTCCACCCAAGATTTAATAGTTGATCCATTCTCAGCCTAGGTAAAGTCCATCTTGTTGAGATAGGAATGAACAGGAACAAATAAGCTTTAGCTAATGTAATGAGGAGACTAATTGTTGTTCCAAAGACTTCACTAGTTTGATTTATTTCGAAAAGTTCAGTAATTGGTATATATGGAATAGGAAGATTCCACCCTCCCAAGTACAGAACTGTTACGAATAATGAAGAAACTAGTAAATTTAGGTAAGAAGCAACATAAAATAAACCAAATTTGATACCTGAATATTCAGTTTGATAACCTGCTACTAATTCCTCCTCGGCTTCCGGTAAATCAAAGGGCAATCTCTCACATTCTGCTAGTGAAGAAATTATAAAAACTAGAAACCCTATAGGTTGACGCCAAAGATTCCACCCCCAAAAACCATATTTTGACTGCGCCTCAACTATATCAACCGTACTTGAACTGTTAGATAATCATAGTCGATGATAACATCACTGTTCCCATCTCTATTCCAGAACCGTACATGAGACCTCAGCTTCATACGGCTCCTCAATGGTCACGAATAAATCTAAGAATAAATCTAAGGTATGCTTCGGTATTACATCGGCATACCATAGGAAAAAAGAAAGATGAATCAAAATGCTCATAAGTGAACTAGACCAGTGGGATTCTGTCCGCGATAAGATAATAACAAATAAAAAGTACGCTTCTGAATCCATCTCATCCTTTATCCTTTTTGCTTAGTTTCTTGTTCAGTAATAACTCGATCTTTCCATAAGATACAATAAATAGTCAATCTATTTTTCCTTCCTGTTCTTCTCTTCTTTCTCAGAAGGACTATACTATATAAATAAAGGATTACTTCGTTCCTGATAGTTATTTTTCAATCAGTGGATAGGAGCTATACTCTGGATCGGGATCACGGGGAAGTACTTTTTGATCATTTCTACCAACTTCAAGCCCTCATTATGACTCCTTTTATGTAATGTAAAAATATCCGTTTGGATACGTTACATTATCTCCATTACTAATCTTTTGTGTACCTTGGTGTTCCTAACCGTCCACTCAGTTTTGGTGGATCCTCGGTATGATAATAAATACAAGAGTAAAAATTCCATACAGTTGATCTTTTGCGCCCGCTTCAAGTCCTGATGGCTAATCGATACTTGGGGTAAACAGCTTCCGCTGCTTATGTTTAGCTCCACTTTACTCTCGTACGTAGGTAATGAGACTCGATCTTCTTACTGCGAATTCATAAGCAGTTTTGTTTCACTCATATAACTATCTGGTTTAGTTCATAGATCCCAGTGATGAATAAAAAAAGAGTTATATCTATATATTCAATCAACTTCTTTCCTAGAAAAAGCAAAGAAAGAGGTAGGAGTGCGTATTCCAACGAATCACACGTAGAGATATTGATAACACACATGGAGTTAACGGTATTTCATAACTTATAGATTGAGCAGCAGCTCGTAAACCACCTGAAAAGGAATATTTATTATTTGATCCATATCCGGACATAAGAAGTCCGATAGGGGCAATACTTGAAATAGCGATCCATAGAAAAACACCTATACTGAGATCGGTTAGTACAAGGTGATAGCCAAAGGGAATTACTGAATAACTCAGTAGAATTGATACGACCGCTACGGATGGGCCGACACTAAATAAACGAATATCTCCTCTAGATGGAAGAAGATCTTCTTTGAAAAGTAGTTTGACCCCATCCGCTAGAGCTTGAAGAATGCCCAAGGGCCCGGCATACTCAGGACCAATTCGTCGTTGTATCCCTGCGGATATTTTTCTTTCTAGCCACACAATTACTAATACCCCTATTGTGATTCCCAATACAAGAGTAAAAATAGGTACAAGTAACCATATGAGCCCATAGACCTCTTTTGAGGATTCCGATCTGAAAAAAGAATTGATAGCTTGTGCTTCTTCAATTATCATTTCAACGATCAACTTCTCCCATAATGATATCTATACTACCTAGTATTGTCATAATATCAGCCAATTTCATTCTTTTAACTAGCTGAGGAAGAATTTGCAAATTGATAAAACCGGGTGGACGGATTTTCCATCTCCAAGGAAAAACACTATTATCTCCTATCAGAAAAATACCTAATTCTCCCTTTGGGGCTTCCACTCTTACATAAAGTTCTTGTTTTGACAATTCAAAACTGGGAGAAGGCTTTTTACTAATGAATCGATATTCAAAGTCGTTCAATTCTGAGTCTTTTGTTCCAGCAAAGCGTCGGAATTCTAAATTTTCATAAGGTCCCCCCGGAATTCCTTCTAGAGCCTGCTGAATAATTTTTATGGATTCCGTCATTTCGCCAATTCTTACTAAATAACGAGCTAATGAGTCTCCTTCTTTTTGCCATTGGACTTCCCAATCGAATTCATCATAACACTCATACCGATCGACTTTACGAAGGTCCCATTGGATTCCGGAAGCTCGTAGCATGGGTCCTGATAAACCCCAATTTATGGCTTCTTCTCCCCCAATAAAACCTACCCCTTCAACTCGTTCCAAAAAGATGGGATTGCGCGTAATAAGCTTTTGATATTCAACAACTCCCGTTAAAAAATAATCGCAAAAATCTAAACATTTATCTATCCAGCCATGAGGTAAATCAGCAGCTACCCCCCCGATACGGAAATAATTATGCATCATTCGCATACCTGTGGCAGCTTCGAATAGATCATATAACAATTCCCTCTCTCTGAAAATATAGAAGAAAGGAGTCTGTGCACCGATATCGGCCATAAAAGGTCCAAGCCATAACAAATGCGAAGCTATACGACTCAACTCCAGCATAATTACCCTAATATAGCTGGCTCTTTTAGGTACTTGAATATTTCCCAATTCCTCAGGTGCATTAACGGTTATTGCCTCCGTGAACATAGTAGCTAAATAATCCCAACGTGTCACATAAGGTAGATATTGTATAATTGTTCGGTTTTCCGCAATTTTTTCCATTCCTCTGTGTAAATAACCCAATATGGGTTCACAGTCGATAACATCTTCGCCATCTAGAGTAACAATGAGTCGAAGAACACCATGCATTGACGGGTGGTGAGGACCCATATTGACCACGAGGAGGTCTTTTCTTGCGTCTGGTACAGTCATATGTTTTTATTCTCCGATCCCAATTCATTATTCCATGAATTCCTGAAAATGAAACGAGGTTCATAAAAATTCAAGATCTAATGAACCGCATAATTCAAACGAATTTCCAAACTAACCAGTTTTTGGTTCTCGAATACCCAATTGACCAATTAATTCCCTATAACGCACTCGATTTTTCTTTGATAAATAAACCAACAGTCGTTGGCGTTTCCCCAGAATTTTCCGCAGACCCCTCTGAGATAAATAGTCTCTTCTGTGCAGTTCCAAATGTGAAGTAAGTCTCTCTATCTTATTGGTAAAATTAAATACTTGGAATTCAACGGAACCCCTTTTTTCTTCTTGTGGAATAACGGATATGGGCGAATTCTTTACCATAAAAATAAATTCTTCTCTTTTTTTCTTTTTGTTCCCACGGATATAAATCTTCCCAATCAAGAATAATAATACCATTGATTTTGTTCTGGTGTACACAATAATCTGGATTGATTCATATATTACTCTTTTTTCTATCAAACAAATAAAAATGAATATGAATAAATAATAACAAGAAATTGATTCAGACACAAAGGGATGGTATATTCCTGGGCTCACGAAACAGAATGAAAGGGACCTAAAAAGATTCTGTCGATTCATTCCTAATTCCTAGGTCCAATTGATATGTGACTGAATCTTGTGTATCAGAGTCTAACACAAGGTATGTATTTATTTGCATGTCCTCATATACCAGGCACGTGATAAAGAGGGAAATTGACTGTAACATCCGCGAATTCCAAATTGCGGATACATATGGATCCTTGACATACTGAAACGACTCCCATTATGGGTATCAAACCAATAGCGATTCATACAGGCTAAATCTTCTAATCGATGAGTGGGCCAAAGAAACACTTTCCATTTTAGAGAGTTATTTGTATCTGTATGAAAATGCTTATCCCTATTTACAAATTTCTCAAATCCCTGCGCATTAGTCTTAGCTCTATTGCAAAATACTGGATTCTTATTCACAAGGTTCCTATTTCGGTAATTGAAACGGCTTAGAATTCTCAATTCTCTACGATGGCTAGGAGATAAAATATGTTCAGGAACAAGCAAATCATAATTATTATTGTCCCCATTCACACGCACTCCTCCGTGTCGTGCAATCGAGCCATTAAAGTAATTCTTATCAATATATTTTTTTAACTGGTATCCTTGATTAGTTTGGTGCTGAATCTTATGGGTCAATGAAATAGCTATGGTTTGATACATAATCGAAATTCCATCCCGTTTGATAGACAAACGGACCGGTTCAATAAGAAATATTCCCTTTTTTATCAATTCTGGAAGAGAGAAACCCCTATTAATCAGCATTACATCTAGACCCATTTCTCCACTTTGAATAGAGGATATAGCAATTTCATTCGGATTCATAAGTCTAAGCAGTAGACAATATACCTTGATATTATTGTTCATTCCTTTATGGAAAGGATCATCCCATCGGAGTTGAAAAAGAAAATATTTTTGCAAAAATAAGTCTAGTTCCGCTTCCTTCTTGCTCTTGAATTTCTTTTTCTTTCTGCGTTTCTTAATATCTGAACCTGCAGAATTTGCTCCAACATCTTTTTTTTTGTTTCTTATATCAGATATAAGATTTCCTTGGTGCTGTCGTTCTTTCTCGTCCCGGTTCCGATTCTCTAATTCAAGATATCCCTTTTGATTAGATTCTACTTTTGGTTTTGGATGAAATCTTTCTTTTTGATTAGATTCCACCTTTGGATCTATATAAGGATCACTTGTTTTATTTCCATGAAAATCAAATAGAAGCAAATTTTTTGGTATAATCCACGGATTAGTCGTATATCGATCGTAAAGCGGCACAAATTCTGGTAAGAACCAAGGGCGCAGATTCGATATAGTACGATCTAACATTTGTTCATTCATTCCCATCCAATCAAAAAAGAACTCTTTTTGCTTTGTTTGGATTTCTTGATGAATTCTGATATAAAGAGAAAGAATATCTTTCTTATTGGTCCCAGTCTTTGTAGTTTTCTTTTTTTTATTAATGAAAGTTCCGATATCCGTACTAGTCCTAGTTTCAATATTGTTTCTAGGGTCAAAATTGGTGATTCTCAATTCAAAATATTTTCTATCTAGATTTTGATCCCTATCAATTGTATATTTATCTTCTAGGCTATCATTTATGGTTATAGCATAAAACGATTTGTATTTATGTGTATTGTAATTAGAAATCTCTCCGTGCCTGTTTACTTGTAATGGTGATCCATAAATGTTGGAGTCTTTCACATCTTCATAATTAAGATATTTATATGATAAAAGATCATATCTGTAGTGTTTTTTTATTTTTTTTTCGCGACTCGGACTCTTCATTTCGCGACTCGGACTCTTCAATAAGCCCAATTTATAATAATCCTTTTTCCCGGAATGAATTAATTGGTCTTTTTCTTCATATGAACCCAATTTGGGTGAGTCGTTATTTTGAATCGTACGATGCTGATTGACTTTCTTTCTCCATTTTAGAGGTGCTAATCTAGACCATTTGTCATGGGATAAATTGTATTGATAATGGCTCTTTAACCAGTTTTTCCATTCACTCATTCCAGAATTCCGCAGTTTCTTGTGTTTTGATTCAGAATCAAATATTCCTCGTGTATGGAAATAGTCATGGAAATAGTCTTTTATTCCATCCTTAATAAAAGGATATGTTCTGTAGTAATGAAATATGGATTCTGACTTATATTTGTTACTAACTTGGGTTTGCAATAATTTGTAAAACACATAGGCTTGGGACAAAGAGGATAAGTCGCAGTAAATCGGTGAATTACTATCACTACTTATATTAGTAGTATAAGTAGAAAGAGATTTTACAGTCGAAATGAAGGGAATTATATTGGGATTTGGTTCATTAGTATCCTTTTCCTTTATTTCGTCATTGTAAGTGTATCCATTTAAAGTCTTTTTTGTTGAGTCAAGAAAAAATTGTACATAGATCCTGTAAATGTTAGTGATACATAGAAGGATACTCATGTATATTCTTTCAATGAAAGATTTCATAAAAGAGTCCCATTTAGAGATTAATCGGGCACTTCTTCTTTTTTTAGATATTTGCCAAATATGTTTCCGTGATTCGGTTCTTTTATTACTAAAATTTCCCTTGTTAGTACTAATATCTATATCCTCAATATCTGGAGTTAGAGGTTTTTTTTTCTTGTCTTTTCTAATCTTTTCTACTTGATCCCAGATTTTGGTTGTCTTATCAGCCAGATCATTAATTTTTATTTCTATCAGTGAATCATTTGTCCAATCTCTGGATACAATTCTAATGGGTGATTCATGGATGATCCTATTACTTATTTTGGAATCTTTCTCATTTTGACTTGGGTCAGAGACTCGCCTCAATACAAAAAAGAAAAAGACTTCCTTCACTTTGATTTTTATAAATAGAACTATTTTGATAATCCATCTTATTTTTTCGTTGAGAATCTTTATAAAACCTTTTATGTTGTCTTTTATAATTATTAGAAAGAAAAAACCTTTCTTTTTTACTTTTATAATTTTTTTTTCGAATGCTTTATTAATGGGTTCAAAAAAGAAAGGTTTTTTTCGGGGAGAGCCAAAGGGCAGTTCTGTTTCCATCCCCCAGATCGTTAAAAAACAGAAATTTTTTTGTTTTTTTCTTAGATCCTTATGATGGGATCGTAGCTTAGATCTATGCCAAGGTTTCAGAGAGAAAGGAAATAGGATTTTTATCTGAATACCGTCTGTTAACCAATCTTTTGGAAATTCTGTTTCCGATAATTGAACACCATTATATGTGCATTTGACATGCATTTCCCTACTCCATTCGTGAAAATCTTCATACCACTCAGGGAATTGAAATAATAACATACGACCAATATTTTTAACTATTATCAATGAAGGTAACACGATGTATTTTCGTAGAATCGAATGAGTTACTAATATGGAACCCCTTATTGCTTGAGCAAATATAATATTATCCCAAGTTTCTGCTATTGCTATCCGTTCCTCCTCCTGTCTTTTATCCTCTTTTCTTTTATACTCCCCTTTTTCTTTTTCGCGTTCTTCCTCCATTTTCTCTTTCTCTTTTGCCCCTTCACCCACATAAGAAGATGTTTTCATTTTTGGGCTTTTCTCCTCCATCCAATTCCTAAAAATTGGGTTCATCATCCTTGAGATATCAAAAGAAAACAAAAGTGTTTTGTCTATTCTGTCAAAAAAAAGGGGGGAGTGTGCATCTGTTTGAAACATTTCCCAAGTCACTGTTTTACGTCTTTGAGCCCGCATCGACCCTTTGATTAGATCACGGCGAAAATCTGATTGTTGCGAGTAACGTATCAAGGCCATCTCATTTTCTTCCGCTTGATCACCATTTTCGACTTTATCATCACCATTTTCGACTTTATCATCACTATTTTTTTCTCGATTACTATTTTTTTCTCGATTACTATCGGTAGTCTTAATGATATTATCATTAGTATTGATAATATTATCAGTAGTCTTGATGATATTATCATTGGTATTACTGATATTATCAGTAGTCTTGATGATATTATCATTGGTATTACTGATATTATCAGTAGTCTTGATGATATTATCATTGGTATTACTGATATTATCAGTAGTCTTGATGATATTATCATTGGTATTACTGATATTATCAGTAGTCTTGATGATATTATCATTGGTATTAATGATATTATCAGTAGTCTTGATGATATTATCATTGGTATTAATGATATTATCAGTGGTATTACTGATATTATCATTGGTAGTCTTGATGATATTATCATGGGTCTTAATGATATTATTAGTAGTATTAATGATATTAGTACCCTGATTGGTATCAGTATAAATTACTACACGTTTGCCTTTTCTTGAACGAATCCCGTGATCATCCGTGGATTCTTCCTGATCATCTTCTTCCTCCTCTTCCTCCTCTTCTTCAAAATCCAAATCAGAAGTCAGTTTGTATAACCATCGAGGAACCTTTTTCTTAATTTCTTCAATTTGCAGATTACTCATTTTTGGATCATTCGGATCAGCTCTAACCATATCGAATACTTTTTCTTCTCCCCCAAAAGCAAATTGTTTGAAACGAGTTCTTGATTTCTCAGCTTCTTCAGCTTCTTCTGTAAATTCACCAATGGAGACTGATGAATCCTCGATGCCTGTAGATGATGATTTTACGCCAAGTTTATATATTTCGTGTTCAAATTCTCGATAATCCTTGGAAAAAAGGATAGCATGAATCTTATTTATCCAAGCCGTTTTGGTGGACCCCCGTGTGGAGGTAGTTGAATCATTCCTAATTGAACCTTTTTTTCTTGTTCCACGATAGGGTCCGTTCAAAAGAGGATCATAAAACTTAGGTAAGCATTCTTGTTCCTCTTCATCATTGCACAATCTGGCCCTTTTTTCGACCACATTGAGAATAAGAGATCCTTTGTCTATAGCTTCGATTCGATTTATGAATTCGTTCCTTAAGTTATCTCTTTGTTTTTTAGTGGTCGAAACCCATTCATTAGAGAGGTCCTCCGCAGGTAGTTTTTCTGCTGTGCGAAAATATATCTTTTTTTTTATCATTTCAAAAAAAGTAGACAAACTAGGTGGATATGTGAAAGATATTCTTTGCTTTCCATCACTTGCGCATGTATAAAAAAAAGATTGAGACATTTCTTTTCTTACAGCATTTGAAAATCGCTCATTTTCTATATATCGCAGGGGTCGATTCCATCGTTGATAATCGAAAAGAAGAGACAGAAGGGATTTTTCAATCCCTAAAAGTTTATTCTTTTCTTTTTCTTTCAGGTCGAATTCATCTTTTTCCTTTCCATTCAGCCAGATCTCCTCTGTTTCATATATCTTCTTGTAAAGATTCCACCTTTCTTCCATTTCCAAAGAAATGGAAAGGTCTTCTTCGACGGATCCATCTTCTTCCTGTTTTATCTTATTTGTTTTTGAAACTCGTTCTATTTCTACATTTCCTTCTTCTTCCGTTTTCTTCTTTTCTTCCCTTTTTGAACTTTCTTTCAGTTTTTTAGTTATAATGGGTGATGGCATTCTTCCTAGATAGCAGATACAGATGATAAATAAGAGAATACTAAAGATTTGAGATACAGAATTTCTCCATTTTGACATAAGATACTTATTAGATCCAAAAAGTGCATTAGATCTCATTTTTTCCCATGGCCAAGATAATACTAAGCCAATACATTTCATCAATAACATGTGACCCATTAACCAGCCAAAAAAACTACTTGTTACAAATAAAATCTTATTGTTGTATCGAAACATAGAAATGTCGACTAATCTGGTTAATGTTGAACTTGGTAAAACAAAATGGTTGAATAATTGAAAAATTAGATTATTCAGGAATACATATTGAATGCTAAGGTTAGGAATGAAATTCCCGTGAGTAGATCTATAATCAAAAAGGGATTTCTTATTGTTCCAGAAGAACCAAAAATGAGACAAAAGATACGGTATAACTAGGACAGTTAGTGTATGGGGTCTACTTAATGCTAGATGCAAGGGCGGATAATAGGTCGATATGAATACTATGAACTGTCCCATAATAAAAGCGGTTGTTGCTGATACTTCTTTTTCGCTCCCTTCTTTCATAACCCGAGTTCTTAGAAGTAAGAGATAAGAGGGACCTATAGAAAATGTGGTTAGAAATCCATAATAAAGTCCGACCATAACGACCGAATTAACTATATTAATCCATAATAATAATAGATTACCGAGTAGACTATATTTCAAAATCATTCATTAACCTCCCCTTTTTCTGTTGCAACTTATCGATTATTATATGATAATTTCTTAACTTTCCATATATAGAAAATAG